ATCAATTAGACAATTAGAATTATAAGAAAAAAAAAAAAAAAAAAACTAAGGACTTGTGTTGGATTGGCACTATATATAATATTTCTATACAACACAACATTGATACAATATTGGTGGAAAAATAAATTAAGTAAAAAAATGAGGTTTATTCACTAAAATAAGCAAGTGAAATCCTTTGTGTTTTTTTATTTGTTCCTTAACTCATTGACAGTAATCTCAAAATTTTATATTTTTTATATTTATAGACCCGATTACTTCATTTATTTATTCACTTAATCTTTTTCTATCTATTTTATATATATCAATAAAATTTATATCAATAAAATATAAATAGATTTTTGTCGTTATAAAAGACACTCTTTTATAGTAACAATAATAAATTTAGTATGATATAAATAGAACAAAAGAGGAAATAGCAAAGAAACAAAAAGGTTATACAAGGCTATATACAAATCATCCACATTTTTTTTATTTCATTAATTGAATTTTATTTGTTGATTAGGGCGAAGTTCCGTAAAAACCCCCGCCCTTTTTGAAATATCATGAACAGTTCCTGTAGGTTGAGCACCTTTTTCAAGGAAATATAGAATAGCAGGAACATTTAAATAGATTTGATTCTTTATCGGGTCATAAAAACCCACTTTACGAAGATCTCTTCCCTCTCGTCGGGATCGAACATCAATTGCAACGATTCGATAAATGGCTCATTGGGATAGATGAACAATACTCCCCCCCCCCTAGAAACGTATAAGAAGTTTTCTCCTCGTACGGCTCGAGAAAATTCTAAATTATGTCTATGTATAGAATCATAATATCAAATAGATCCATAAAATCATCAAATTCATTATATTATTGATTTTAGTTTAAATACTTTTTCTTAGTCTCCCCCCCCCCCAAAAAAAAAAATTATTTGTATCCTCATAACTCAAGTTGAATAACTCTCAAATAACTCAAAAGAAACCTTTTAGGTATTAAATTTATTGAGTGGTCTCTAACCCTTTTTGTCTGTCTCCTTTAGAATCTATTTTGATTCTTAAATATGATCTGGTTGTTGAGACAATTGAAAACGGTATTTCCTTGTTCCAGGATCTTTATCTTTGCCTTGAATCATTGGGTTTAGACATTACTTCGGTGATCTTTAAATCGTTTCAAAACGGCAGCAACATACCATTTTTTGTGATTTCTTTCTATCAAAGAATCGTATGAATGGTTGATTCCTACGTAATACACTTTACTTTTGATTTGATCAAAAGAGTTTTACCAATTCCAACAAAATTAACTTTAAAATTTTATCGAATTGGATCCTTTAGATTTATATATCTAAAATATACTTACGAAGTTGTTCCAATTTATTGATCGATACTAACCTTAGATTCTTGCCCTTGAGAAATTAATCAATACGTTCTACTCGAGCTCCATCGTGTACTATTTACATGGCAACACTCTCAAAAATGAGGGTTCCAGTGGAACAGAACAAATGATGTCGAGCCAAGAGCACTTTCGTTCCTATATAATATAAAAAAGTGGTGGATGTAAGAATCCACAGCTGATCATGTCCTTCAAGTCGCACGTTGCTTTCTGCCACATCGTTTTAAACGAAGTTTTACCATAACATTCCTTCAGTTTGGAACCAGTATGTAATTGATTCAATTATGGAATCGTGAATAATCATCGGTTCGGTCGGTACATAATAATCTATACTTTTTTCTTCTATATGAAGAATGGATAATGTATGACGAAGTCTCAACAAGAATTCAATCAATTTAACCCCATTGTTTCTAATTATTTTTTTAATTATAACTAACATAACATGAATAAATAAACACGAATAAACAAGTTATTTTGAATCTCTATCTTCAAGTAACGTGATAGGATAAATTCAACAATTTCACACTTCTTAGAGTACCAAGAACTCATAAGCAATCATTAAAAAGATTTAATTGATTGAATAGTTTCCTACCCTATATCATTATTTGCATAAGGTTTTACAGTAAGTACCATTCGCTTTTTATCATCATTAAGAGAAAGATAAATCCATATTGGATTAAACCATCAATGATTAATAAAAAAAAAGACTGATGTAAGGAAAGATTGAAGATTTAGGTTGTTATTTTTTCATATTTCATATTGTAAAATCAGTAATATTTAACAAATCCAAATTTCGTTTCATATGCGTGTTATTTGAACTCGATTAAATTTGTGAAAAAGATATGATTAATAAAAAAAAAAAAAAAAAAAAAAGAAATAAGAATCACATTCTATAACAATATTATACTCCTAAACGGAAGACTGGTCGAAAAGACAATCTTTATTTTGATATATTTTATTATGATATAGATATATATTTTATTTTTTATTATAAAATAATAAAATTATAGATTAATAAAATGACCGTGGGTCAGGTATGTTCTGGGACGGAAGGATTCGAACCTCCGAATAGCGGGACCAAAACCCGTTGCCTTACCACTTGGCCACGCCCCATTTCTAGTCGACACTAATAAACACTAATATTGGTACTGGTTGTTCGTCAACTCAAGTCTAAATATCTATTATCTATAAAATAGATTACTAGAATTTTTATACATGTAGACGTAGAATTAAACAGAATTTATTGATCATTACATATAATTCAATTAAGATATTGTATGAAAGTATGGTTTATTCTATTCTCTTTTGATTTGAGAATTGAAGGATTTTTGATTGGGTGAGTTCAAATCAAAGAAAGTTTTTTGGTCTATCTTATTTTCTTTTTATTCATTTTTCTTTTCTATGAATAATAACATATTTATAATAATAAAATAATAAAAAACTCAATTTATTAATAACTCAATCAAAATAAATAAAATACAATTATCCTCAAGAACAAAATGTTTGTTATGCTTAATATATTTAGTTTGATCTGTATCTGTCTTAATTCTGCTCTTTATTCAAGTAGTTTTTTCGTCGCCAAATTGCCCGAGGCCTACGCTTTTTTAAATCCAATCGTAGATGTTATGCCAGTAATACCCCTGTTTTTTTTTCTCTTAGCCTTTGTTTGGCAAGCTGCTGTAAGTTTTCGATGATATCTTTAATTTAATAATGTCTAGACAAATTCATGATTTATCGAAAAAAAAAAAAAAATTCAAAGAAAAGAATTGATAAGATCAGATAAGTCTTACACCCTCAATTCAAATATTGAAATTCTTGTACAACCGCGAAAAATCTGGATCACCCCACTTTATTTCTTGGTGTCAAAATAAAAAATCAAAATAGTAGGGTATGCGGTATAAAAACGGAGAATCTATTCTCTTTTTTACTAAAAAAAATCTTGGAGATTATGTAATGCTTACTCTCAAACTATTTGTTTACACGGTAGTGATATTCTTTGTTTCTCTCTTTATTTTCGGATTCCTGTCTAATGATCCAGGACGTAATCCTGGACGTGAAGAATAAAAGATAAGGTTTTCCTTGCTTGATTTTTAAATGTTCTTAGTAGGATTTTATCTATTACACATTTTTAACTATTAAAAATAAAAAGAGCTCGCGAAAAATTCGAAAGAAAATACCAAGTCATCAACAAAAACGGAAAGAGAGGGATTCGAACCCTCGGTACGAAAAACTCGTACAACGGATTAGCAATCCGACGCTTTAGTCCACTCAGCCATCTCTCCTCCCAATTGAAAAAGGATAATACTATGTTACATTATAAAAAATAAGGATTGAAAGAGCCCTTCATAATATTTTTTTTCATCCGAGAGTGCTTTTTAGTTCCACGGCCCGGCTAAGTACTGACCAGGCCGGGCCCGCCATTTATTGTTCCAACGAATCATAAATAATTTTTTTTTATTTGAAAACTAAAATACTTGCTTGTTATTACGATTGGAAAAATAAAAACTCTTTTGATTTCTATGATATAGAATCAAATGATATCGAATCAAAGTGTCGTTTCTTATCTTAATTTTTTATATTTATTCTTTATTTTCTTTATTCCTTTTATTTTAGTAAAGTAAATAAATAACAAAAAGGGAACTGTGGATTCTTGCACAATACATTTTCATGTATGTTATGGCTTAAGTAGTTTTGTCGAGACGTCTAGGTCAAAAACCTCCGGCAAAAAAACACTTGTTATTTAGTTTTAGTTATTGAAATTTAATGAATTCTCTTTTCCGAATCTCATTGGGTTCTCTGATACAACACGTAAACGCTCTAATTTTCATGATTATTTTATGATCCTATCCTTTCTTTTTACTCTTTTCACTTTTTATTACGACCCATTTTCTTGTTCGACAAAAGGTTCATTTATATACAATAATCGGATTGTAGCGGGTATAGTTTAGTGGTAAAAGTGTGATTCGTTCTATAATCCTTTATATAGTTAAGGGGTCTTTCGGTTTGATTAATATTTCATTCCGACCAAAAACTTTATTTCTTAAAAGGATTTAATCCTTTACCTCTCAATGAAAAATTCGAGGAAGAATATACATTCTCGTGATTTGTATCCAAGAATCAATTAAAAATTGAAAAATTGGATTATGAGATTACGAAACATAATTTTTTTTTTTTAATTAGATCAATACTTCTAATTGAATAAGTATGAGTAAAGGATCCATGGATAAAGATAGAAAGTGGCTTTCTAATCGTAACTAAATCTTTAATTTGGAATTTGTATTACGGAAATTGAAGCAAAATGGCTATTAAACAATGACTTTGGTTTACTAGAGACATCGACAAATTGTTTTAGCTCGGTAGAAACAAAATGCTTTTCCTAAGGATTCTCTCACATAGAAATAGAGAACGAAGTAACTAGAAAGGTTGTTATAATATAATCCCCCTCTTTTCTATAGGGATCGTCTAGAAAGCGGGTTGTTCTGAATACATTCAGACAGAAAAGCTGACATAGATGTTATGGGTGGAATTTTTTTTTTCGTTCATGTCTTAATATAGGAATTTATACATCTTCCATAAAGGAGCCGAATGAAACCAAAGTTTCACGTTCAGTTTTGAATTAGAGACGTTAAAAA